CTTATTCGATCTAATAAGTATCTGGTGTCAGAATTGAAAAATTCTATGGCTCGAATCTTTAGTATTCTCTTATTTATTACCTGTGTATACTATTTAGGCAGAATGCCGTCACCCATTTTTACTAAGAAATTGAAAGAAAACTCAGAAAGGAAAGAAATTGAGGAAGAAATAGATGTAGAAATAGAAAAAACTTCCGAAACGAAGGAGACTAAACAGGAAGAAGAGGGATTCACCGAAGAAGATCCTCCTCCTTCCCTTTTTTCGGACGAAAAGGAGGATCCGGACAAAATGGATGAAACGGAAAAGATCCGAGTGAATGGAAAGGACAAAACAAAGGATGAATTCAACTTGCACTTAAAAGAAGCATGCTATAAAAACAGCCCAACTTATTATTCTGGCAATCAAGATATTTCGAAGTTAGAAATACTTAAAGAAGAAAAGAAAAACCTCTTCTGGTTTGAAAAACCCCTTCTTTCTCTGCTTTTCGACTATAAACGTTGGAATCGTCCAACGCGATATATAAAAAACAATCGATTTGAAAATGCGGTAAGAAAGGAAATGTCACAATATTTTTTTTATACATGTAAAAATGATGGAAAACAAAGAATTTCTTTTACATATCCACCCAGTTTATCCATTTTCTGGGAAATGATACAAAGAAAGATTTCTTTGTCTACAACAGAAAAATTCTTATACGATGAACTATACAATTATTGGATTTATAACAATGAACAAAAAAAAAACAGCTTAAGCAATGAATTTGCTAATAGAATTGCAGTTCTAGACAAAGGACTTTTTTATATAGATGGACTCGATAAAAAAACTCGATTATGCAATGAGAAAACGAAAAAGGAATATTTGCCAAAAATAAATGATCCTTTCTTAAATGGATCCTATCGTGGAATAATAAAAAAAAGCTTTTCACCCTCTATTATAAATGAAACTGCAGTCAAAAATAGGATAGATGGAATTTTTATAAATAAGATTCATAGTATTCTTAGTAATGATTATAATTACCACGAATTTGAACAGAAAAAAGATGCATTTAATAAAAAATCAATATCAAAAGAAATTAGGCATTTCATGCAGTTAATGAGTCAATTTTATGGGGAATCAACATTCAATCTGAAAGGAATTTCTTTACTTCCAGAAGAAGTACAAATTGGTTCAGAAGATCAAGAAAAATTTTGTAAATTTTTAGTTGATGCAATCATAGGACTAAAAATAAATAAGAAATTAATAAAAAAATCAATTGGAATAAAAGATATTAGTAAAAAAGTTCCACGCTGGTCATACAAATTAATTGATGATTTAGAACAACAAGAAAGAAAAAAGGAAGATGACGTACCAAGAGATCATCAAATTCGCTCAAGGAAAGCTAAACGTGTAGTTATTTTTAATAATAACGAGGATAATCTCAAGATTAATAAAATCGATCCAAAAAAATCTAATCAAGAAGTAGCTTTGATACGTTATTCACAACAATCAGATTTTCGTCGAAATATAATAAAAGGTTCCATGCGTGTTCAAAGACGTAAAATTGTTTTTTTGGAATTATTTCAAGCAAATATCCATTCACCACTGTTTTTAGACAGAATAGATAAATCTTCTTTTTCTTCTGTTAACATTTCAAAATTAATTAAACAAATTTTTAGAAATTATTTAGGAAAAACAAGAGATTCTCAAATTTCGGATTATACAGAAGAGAAAAAAAAAGAATACAAAAGAGACGAAGAAAAAAGAAAAGAAAAAACACGAATAGAAATAGCTGAAGCTTGGGATACCATTATATTTGCTCAAGTAATAAGAGGTTTGATGTTAGTAACTCAGTCCACTTTTAGAAAATATTTTCTATTACCTTTTTTCATAATAGCAAAAAATATGGGTCGTATAGTTTTATTCCAACTTCCCGAGTGGTCTGAGGATTTTAAAGAGTGGAATAAAGAAATGCATGTTAAATGTACCTATAATGGTGTTCAGTTATCAGAAACAGAATTTCCTAAAAATTGGTTAAAAGATGGTATTCAAATAAAGATACTATTTCCTTTCTGTATAAAACCTTGGCACAGATCAAAACTAAGACCTTTTTATCAAGAGCAAATGAAAAAACAAAATAAAAAGGATAGCTTTTGTTTTTTAACAGTTTGGGGACTGGAAACAGAATTTCCTTTTGGTTCCTCCCGAAAACGACCTTCTTTTTTTAAACCTATTTATAAAGAACTCAAAAAAAATTTAAAAAAAATTACAAGGAAACATTTCCAAGTTTTAAAAAATGTCATTGTCAAAGATAAAATAGATTTTTTTCTAAAGGTTCCAAAGGAAACAAAAATTTATTTTTTTAAAAGCCTTCTTTTTTTTAAAAAAATAAAAAAAAAAATTTCAATGGTAAGCCAAACTTTTGTATTTGGATTGGGAGAAGAATCTCGTGAAATAAAAAAAGAAAAAGATTTGACAATCAATAATCATATGGTTCATGAATCATCCATTCAAACCCAATTCATTAATTGGATAAACTATTCAGATTCAGTGATAGAACAAAAAACGCAAAATATAGCTAATAGAACAAGGACAATAAAAAATCAAATAGAAAAAGAAAAAAAAAATGGATTTCATACTATAAAATTTATAATTAAGCATAAAAGAATATCTTATGGTACTCAAAACTTAGAATCATCCCAAAATTTGGGTCAGATATTAAAAAGAAGAAATACTCGATTAATTCGTAAATCAAAAAAATTACAAAAATTTTTTAGGGAAAGAATATCCGTAGATATATTTTTATATATTATTAATATTTCTCGAATTAATATAAAACTTTTGCTTGAATCAACAAAGCATTTTAGTGAAAAACCCGTTGACAATAATAATAAAAATCAAGAAAGGGTTGAAAAAAAAAAAAAAATTCAATTTATAAAATCACTTTTTTTTGTTATTAGTCATATTCATAAGAATTCTAAAATTCTTTCAGATTTATCTTTTTTGTCACAAGCCTATATATTTTTCAAATTATTAGAAGCCGAATTTGTTAACTTATATAAGTTTAAATTAAGTTCTGTCCTTCAATATCGCGGAACACAAAGAAAAATTCCTTCTAAGTTAAAGACTAAAAAACGTCAAAATTCTGGACTGAATCCATGGAAAAATAGGTTAATTATTAAAAATAATTATCAATACGATTTATCGCAGATAAACTGGTTTCAATTCGGACCAAAAAATTGGCGCAATCAAGTCACTGAATTTTGTGAGATTGAAAATAAAAACGTCCAAAAAATAAAAAGGAATTCATATAAAAAAAACGAATTACTTAATTACAAAAATACAAAAAATTCTGAAAAACGTTTCTTTTTTTTGCTGGATCAAAAAGATAATTTAAAAAAAACCTATAGATATAATATTTTATCCTATAATTTTATTTTTTATGAAGATAAGAAGGATTCATATAGTTATGGAGAACCATTACAAGTAAAAAAAAAGCAAGAATTCTCTTATATTTATAATTACAATATAACTAAAGACAAATTTATTTATATGTGGTGGAGTACTCCTATCACTAATCGTTTAGGAATAAAATTTATGGATATAGAGATAAATACAGATAGAAAATATTGTGATTGGAAAATTATCTTTTTTTTTCTTAGAAACAAAATCGACATTGAGACTTGGATCAATATTAGTAATAGTACTGAAAATATTAAGATTGAACTTAAAAATTATAAAATTGTTGATAAAATAGAAAATAAAGATCTTTTTTATCGTACAATTTATAAAGAAATTAACAAATTAAAAATTAAAAATTTTGATTGGATGGGGATGAATGAAGAAATACTAAGTCGTCCTATATCAAATCTAGAATTTTTGTTCTTCCCAGAATTTTTTTTACTTTTTAATGCATATAAAATAAAACCTTGGCTTATACCAATAAATTTACTTTTTTCAAATTGTAATGTAAGTGATAATTTTAGCGAAAAGAAAAAAGGGAATACTTTTACAACATCTATAATATCAAATGAAAAAAAATATCTTGAATTAGAGAATAGGAATCAAGACGAAAAAGAGCTCAAAAGTCAAAGAGATTGCGGGTCTGATGTTCAAAAAAATTCCGAGTCTCTCAGCTCAAATCACCAAAAAGATATTCAAGAAAATTTTATAGAATCATATATTAAAAATCGCAGAAAAAAAAAACAAGACAAGAGTAGTCCAGAAGCCGAACTCAATTTATTCCTTAAAAGGTTTTTGTTTTTTCAATTGAAATGGGACGATTCTTTGAATCAAAAATTGATCAATAATATCAAAGTTTACAGTCTCCTGCTTAGATTAAAAAATCCACGGGAAATTACAATATCCTCGATTGAAAGAAGAGAAATGAGTCTGAATATAATGCTGATTCAGAAAGATTTAACTCTTACCCAATTGATAAAAGGGGGGATATTTTTTATTGAACCTATGCGTCTGTCTGTAAAGGGCGATGGAGAATTTATTCGGTATCAAACCATAGCTATTTCATTCATTCATAAGAATAAACACCAAAATAATCAAAACATCGACAATATTGATAAGAGGACTCCGGATGAATGGATTACCAGATATCAAACAGTGATGAAAACTAGAGATAAAAGCTATTTTGATTTACTTGTTCCTGCAAAGATTTTTTCGTCCAGGCGCCGTAAAGAATTGAGAATTCTAATTTGTTTGAATTCAAGTAATAATAATGGTAGGTATAGGAATACAGTATCTTACAACGGGAATCCTAAAAAAAACTGTAGTCAATTTTGTGATGAAAACAATCAAAAATTAAACGTCTTTCTTTGGCCTAATTATCAACTAGAAGATTTAGCCGGTATAAATCGTTATTGGTTTAATACTAATAACGGTAGTCGTTTTAGTATATTAAGAATACATATGTATCCACGATTAAAAATCTATTTATGATACATTTATCTTATATATTCCCTATCCATTATCTGCTAGATAAATAGATGCCCATGCGTCTTGGGCTTCAATTCTGATATATGATACTAAATTTATAACATATCATATCAATTAGATCTAAAAAAGAATTGCCAGAAAAAAAAAAATAAGGAAATGTGTATACGAGGCTAAATGGGCTGGAATTATTATTCCTGATCGAGAAAATTTCATATTTGGGAAATAAAAAAAAAGGAAGGTTAATAATTTATGAACAAAAATTCATTGATTTCGCATGAAAAAAAAGAAGAAAACAAGGGATCTGTTGAATTTCAAGTTTTCTGTTTTACCAATAAGATACGAATACTCACTTCACATTTGAAATTGCATAAAAAAGATTATTCATCTCAGAGAGGTCTACGACAAATTCTAGGAAAACGTCAACGACTTCTGGGTTATTTATCAAAAAAAAAAAGAATACGTTATAAAGAATTAATCAGTCAATTAAACATTCGAGAGCGAAAAACTCGTTAATTTTAAGAGTTGTTTTGAATTATTTGATTTATTCGATCTTGAATTTTGATGAACTTTTTTTCGGCAATTCATGGAAAAATTAATTCATGAAAGAATGAATCGGGGAAAAACTTATGACTGTACCAATTACAAGAAAAGATCTCATGATAGTCAATATGGGCCCTCAACACCCATCAATGCATGGCGTTCTCCGACTTATTGTTACTTTAGATGGCGAAGAGGTTATTGACTGTGAACCCATATTGGGGTATTTACACAGGGGGATGGAGAAAATTGCAGAAAACCGAACAATTATACAGTATCTGCCTTATGTAACACGTTGGGATTATTTAGCTACTATGTTCACAGAAGCAATAACTATAAATGGACCCGAGCAGTTGGGAAATATTCAAGTACCTAAAAGGGCTAGCTATATCAGAGTTATTATGTTGGAGTTAAGTCGTATAGCTTCTCATTTGTTATGGCTCGGCCCTTTTATGGCAGATATTGGTGCGCAGACCCCCTTTTTTTATATTTTTAGAGAAAGAGAATTAATATATGATTTATTTGAAGCGGCCACCGGTATGAGAATGATGCATAATTTTTTTCGTATTGGAGGAGTAGCTGCCGATCTACCTTATGGGTGGATAGATAAATGTTTAGATTTTTGTGATTATTTTTTAACAGGACTTACTGAATACCAGCAACTGATTACGCGAAATCCTATTTTTTTAGAACGAGTTGAGGGGGTAGGTGTTATTGGCGAAGAAGAGGCAAAAAACTGGGGCTTATCAGGACCAATGCTACGCTCTTCCGGAATACTATGGGATCTTCGTAAAGTTGATCATTATGAGTGTTATGACGAATTTGATTGGGAAGTCCAGTGGCAAAAGGAAGGGGATTCTTTAGCTCGTTATTTAGTACGAATAGGTGAAATGGCAGAATCCATTAAAATTATTCAACAAGCTCTAGAAGGAATTCCGGGGGGGCCCTATGAGAATTTAGAAATTCGACGCTTTGATAGGATAAAAAATCCTGAATGGAATGATTTTGACTATCGATTTATTAGTAAAAAGCCGTCTCCTACTTTTGAATTGTCGAAACAAGAACTTTATGTGAGAGTCGAAGCCCCAAAAGGAGAGTTAGGGATTTTTTTGATAGGAAATCAGGGTGTTTTTCCTTGGAGATGGAAAATTCGCCCACCCGGTTTTATCAATTTGCAAATTCTTCCTCAGTTAGTTAAAAAAATGAAATTGGCCGATATTATGACGATATTAGGTAGTATAGATATCATTATGGGAGAAGTTGATCGTTGAAATGATAATTGATACAACAAAAATACAAAATATCAATTCTTTTTACAGATTGGAATCTTTAAAAGAGATTTTTGGGACTATATGGATACTTTTACCTATTTTTATTCTTATATTGGGAATCACAATAGGCGTACTAGTAATCGTATGGTTAGAAAGAGAAATATCCGCGGGTATACAACAACGTATTGGACCGGAATATGCTGGTCCTTTGGGAATTCTACAAGCTTTAGCAGACGGAACAAAATTACTTTTTAAAGAAAACCTTCTTCCATCTAGAGGGGATATACGTTTATTTAGTATCGGACCTTCTATAGTCGTCATATCTATTCTACTTAGTTATTCAGTAATTCCTTTTGGTTATAACTTTGTTCTAGCCGACCTTAGTATTGGTGTTTTTTTATGGATCGCTTTTTCAAGTATTGCTCCAATTGGGCTTCTTATGTCAGGATATGGATCAAATAATAAATATTCCTTTTTAGGTGGTCTACGGGCTGCTGCCCAATCAATTAGTTATGAAATACCATTAACTCTATGTGTCTTATCAATATCTCTACGTGTGATTCGTTAAGGCCTACGTCTTCAATTTTAGGTTTTATAAGATAAGTTATTAAAAAGATATCTTCATTTTTTATTCACCAAGAGGGTTGATAAATGAAATCTGATAGTTAGATGAGTGAAAAAAAACAGTTTAGAAATTCGCAGTAAAAAAAACTCATTTCCTATGTACAAGAGTTAAACGAAAATAAACATAAGCAGTCAAGACTGTTTATCCCCAAGATTTTTTTATTAGTAATTATAACTTGAAGCGGGTTGAAATTTTTTTTTTTTTTTTTATAAAAAAAAAGTGGATGATTAGGAACACTAAAGTACACAAAGGGTTCGTTATAGAGATTTTATAGGTTATCCTAAGTTTACATAAAAGAAATACTAATTTGAGGCTTAAAATTGGTAGAAATTTTCAAGTAGTACTCCCAGAAATTCCGATCCAGAGTATGCTCCTATCCACCCATTAATTGAATAACTATCAGGAACGAAAGAATCCTTTAACTTTTTTTTTAAGCCTAAATAGAAAAAAGATGTACTAAAAAAAATTTATTTACAAAAATGCTTTTTTTCGCTATACCTATTAATGGAAATATTATTTTTGTCATGGTATAAGTCATGAATGAGTGTTTAAGTCTAAAAAAAATAAGATTAAATTTATCTTTTTTTTTTTTTTTATGAGTATTTTATTCAAGGATTAATTAAGTTATTACTCAAAAAAAATGGAGTCAGTCAAAGGATGAGATAAATTCCGAAGCACTTTTATAGTATTGCAGACAGAATTTCATTGGTTTAATTCAGGATCTTTCGGTTTATTTTGACTTTATTTATCCTACAAGTATATCAGTAAAGAATACCGAATCAATTCTTAGATTTATTGACGGCCCTCGGGGAGCCGTATGAGGTGAAAATCTCATGTACGGTTCTGTAATAGCGATGACAAGAGTGATCTGATCATCGACTATGATTATCTAACAGTTCAAGTACAATTGATATAGTTGAGGCGCAGTCAAAATATGGTATTTTGGGGTGGAATTTGTGGAGGCAACCTATAGGATTTATTGTTTTTATAATTTCTTCTCTAGCAGAATGCGAGAGATTACCTTTTGATTTACCAGAAGCAGAAGAAGAATTAGTAGCAGGTTATCAAACCGAATATTCAGGTATTAAATTTGGTTTATTTTACGTCGCTTCCTATCTAAATCTACTAATCTCGTCATTATTTGTAACAGTTCTTTACTTGGGTGGTTGGGATTTTTCAATTCCAGACATGTACATTCCTGAGTTTTTTGAAATAAATAAGGAAGGAGTCTTTGGAACAGCATTGGGTTTTTTAATTACATTAGTGAAAACTTTTTTGTTCTTATTCATTCCTATCGCAACAAGATGGACTTTACCTAGACTGAGAATGGACCAATTATTAAATCTTGGGTGGAAATTTCTTTTACCTATTTCTTTAGGTAATCTATTATTAACAACTTCTTCCCAACTTCTTTCATTATAAAAAAAAAAAAAAAAATATATATATATGTATTTGATACTCACTAAAATTAAAATTTATCGCAAACAAGAGAAAGAAACAATTTTTTTTTTTAGTATATGTTCCCTATGATAACCGGGTTGATCAATTATGGTCAACAAACAGTACGCGCGGCAAGGTACATTGGTCAAGGTTTTATGATTACCCTATCTCATGCCAATCGTTTACCTGTAACTATTCAATATCCTTATGAAAAATTGATCGCCTCAGAACGGTTTCGTGGTCGAATACACTTTGAGTTTGATAAATGTATTGCTTGTGAAGTATGTGTTCGTGTATGTCCTATAGATTTGCCTGTTGTTGATTGGAAATTGGAAATGGATATTCGAAAAAAACGATTGCTTAATTATAGCATTGATTTCGGAATCTGTATATTTTGTGGTAATTGTGTTGAGTATTGTCCAACAAATTGTTTATCAATGACTGAAGAATATGAGCTCTCTACTTATGATCGTCATGAATTAAATTATAATCAAATTGCTTTGGGGCGTTTACCCATATCAATAACAGATGATTACACAATTCGAACAATTATGAATACACCTCAAACAACAGAAAAATCCTGTGATTAAAAAAAACTTTCTAATTACTAAATGACTAAATTCACAAAGTACCTTTAATTTTTAAACAAAATTTGAATTTAAAATTGTAGGAATTTTAAATTCAAAAAATTTATTTTTTTCTTGGTCAAAAAAAATGTGAACTATTGGCTATTCTATTAATTGGTGAAAAAAATGGGTATTGAAAATCTTTTTTATAAAAATTTTTTAATTAAAAAAAATAAAAAAAAAAAAGAAAAACTGCAATGGGTCTAAAAATTTTACCCGTATTTTTTAAAGCAGTACACATTAGGATTTAACAATTAGGAATGCACGAATCCTTTTTTCTGTTCAATTCAATAAGATCATGAAACCTTCTTATTTTTTTTATCTCTTAATTTTATATATAATGGATTTACCTGGACCAATACATGATTTTCTTTTAGTCTTTCTGGGAATAGGTCTTATATTAGGAGGTCTAGGAGTAGTATTATTTCACAATCCAATTTTTTCTGCCTTTTCGTTGGGATTGGTTCTTGTTTGTATATCTTTATTCTATATTCTAGCCAATTCGCATTTTGTAGCTTCGGCACAACTCCTTATTTATGTGGGAGCTATAAATATTTTAATAATATTTGCTGTAATGTTCATGAATGGGCCAGAATATGACACAAATTTGCGTCTGTGGACTGTTGGGGATAACGTTACTTCGTTGATTTGTACAAGTCTTTTTGTTTCATTAATTTTTACTATTCTAAATACGTCATGGTATGGTATTATTTGGACTACAAAATCAAACCAGATTCTTGAACAAGATTTTATAACTACGAGTCAACAAATAGGAATTAATTTATCAACAAAATTTTTTCTTCCTTTTGAGCTCATTTCTATAATTCTTTTAGTTGCGTTAATAGGCGCAATTGCTGTGGCACGTCAATAATTCATTTTAAAAACCAGCAATAAAAAAAGTTTCTCATATTCAGATTGGTTTAGAAACTTTGAGTTCGATTTCTTATTACCAATATATATATATTTTTTTTTTGAACTTATGGTATTCTAGTCAATCAAATGGATTTAATTGTTGTTTATATTGAAAAAAATATTCATAAGGAGTTGGTCAATGATGCTCGAACATGTACTTGTTTTGAGTGCTTATTTATTTTCTATAGGAATCTATGGATTAGTCACGAGCCGGAATTTGGTTCGGGCTCTTATGTGTCTTGAACTTATATTGAATGCAGTTAATCTAAATTTTGTAACATTTTCTGATTTTTTCGATAGCCGCCAATTAAAAGGAAATATTTTCTCAATTTTTGTTATAGCTATTGCAGCCGCTGAAGCAGCTATTGGCCTTGCTATTGTTTCGTCAATTTATCGTAACAGAAAATCAACCCGTATCAATCAAACCAATTTATTGAATAAATAGTCTTTTTTTCTATATTATATTATATTATAATTGTAATTATAAGTTCAATTTAGATTACTCGATATCGCACTTTAAAGTATAACATACTGTAAGAAGTCAAAGTATTTTGGACCTATTTTCTATTTATTTTGTAGTAAGTCACCAATCCAAACCAGAAGTAGATTGATTCAAAAAATTCTGGTAAATCATCGATTCGTCTGGTATTTTAATATGTACTTCATTTACTTTAGTAGAACTAGATCGAAAATTAATGAAATTTAAAAAATTAAAGATCCTATGTCACATTCAGTAAAGATTTATGATACATGTATAGGGTGTACTCAATGTGTTCGAGCTTGCCCCACGGATGTATTAGAAATGATACCTTGGGACGGGTGTAAGGCTAAACAAATAGCTTCTGCTCCAAGAACGGAGGATTGTGTTGGTTGTAAGAGATGTGAATCCGCCTGTCCAACAGATTTTTTAAGCGTTCGAGTTTATTTATGGAATGAAACAACTCGGAGCATGGGTCTAGCTTATTGAGACGTTCCAGAACATTTCATTTGAATCCATTTTTTCAATTTGGATTTTTTTTACTGACAAAAACCCGTACCGGAAAAGAAATTTCTTTTCCGGTACGGGTTTTTTTTGCCCAAGTGTATCTTGTCTTTACCACGAATTATTTTCCTTGGTTAACAACAATTGTAGGTTTACCCATATTTGCAGGTTCTTTAATTTTCGTTCTTCCTCATAGAGGAAATAAAATAATTCGTTGGTATACTATTACCATAGCTACTATAGAGCTACTTCTAACAACCTATGTATTTTGTTATCATTTCCAACCAGACGACCCATTAATCCAACTGGCAGAAGATTATAAATGGATAAACTTTTTTGATTTCCACTGGAGATTGGGAATAGATGGACTTTCGATAGGACCCGTTTTACTGACGGGATTCATCACTACTTTAGCTACTTTAGCAGCTTTTCCAGTTACTCGAGATTCCCGATTATTCCACTTTCTAATGTTAGCAATGTACAGTGGTCAAATAGGATCATTTTCGTCCCGAGACCTTTTACTTTTTTTCATAATGTGGGAATTAGAATTAATTCCTGTTTATCTACTTTTATCCATGTGGGGCGGAAAGAAACGTCTTTACTCCGCTACTAAATTTATTTTGTATACGGGGGGGGGTTCCATTTTTCTATTAATGGGAGTTCTGGGTATTGGTTTATATGGTTCTACTGAACCTACCTTAAATTTGGAAATGTTAGTTAATCAATCGTATCCCCTAGCATTAGAAATAATATTCTATATTGGGTTTTTTATTGCTTTTGCTGTTAAATTACCAATTATACCGTTACATACATGGTTACCAGATACCCATGGGGAAGCCCATTATAGTACTTGTATGCTTCTAGCGGGAATCTTATTAAAAATGGGAGCATATGGGTTGGTTCGGATCAATATGGAATTATTGCCTCATGCTCATTCGATCTTTTCTCCTTGGTTGATAATAATCGGCACAATGCAAATAATCTATGCAGCTTTAACATCTCTTGTACAACGTAATTTAAAAAAAAGAATAGCCTATTCTTCTGTATCGCACATGGGTTTTATAATTATAGGAATTAGTTCTATAACTGAAACGGGACTTAATGGAGCTTTTTTACAAATAATCTCTCATGGATTTATTGGTGCTGCACTTTTTTTCTTAGCGGGCACTAGTTACGATAGAATACGTCTTGTTTATCTTGACGAAATGGGCGGAATAGCTATTCCAATGCCAAAAATTTTTACACTATTCAGTAGCTTTTCAATGGCATCCCTTGCGTTACCAGGCATGAGTGGTTTCGTTGCGGAATTTATCATCTTTTTCGGAATAATTACTAACCAAAATTTAGTTTTAACGACAAAAATACTAATTACTTTTGGAATGGCAATTGGAATAATATTAACTCCTATTTATTCATTATCTATGTTACGTCAAATGTTTTATGGATATAAGTTATTTAATATTAAAAACTCTGCTTTTTTGGATGCGGGGCCACGAGAATTTTTTGTTTCGATTTCTATCTTTATACCAGTAATTGGTGTTGGTGTTTATCCAGATTTTGTTCTTTCATTATCTGCTGAGAAGGTGGAAACTATTCTATCAAAATTTTTTTATAGATAAGTTTCATCTCATTTAATGAAATGAAAAAAGTAGTCTTCTTTATCTTTATATTTGTAAGAAGAATGACTAAATTGGAATTCTAATCGGGCTTTTTTGGCGTTTGTGAGAACCATTTAAATGGTTCTCACCTGTTTATAAGTTTATAAGAACGGCCTTGTCCTATGTTTGTATTCGTAGGGTCCTCTCTTTACTTCAATTTAATTAATGAATGAACCATAACTATGTAGCCCTATTCCTAAGAGATTGACTCCAAAATAGCATATCCAAATTATAAGAAAGCCTATAAAAGCTACAATTGCAGAATTTGCATCCTGAAAATTTATATTTGTTCTAATATGTAAGTAAATTGCAAATACAATCCAAGTAATAAAAGCCCAAGTTTCCTTTGGATCCCAATTCCAATATGATCCCCACGCTTCATTGGCCCATACTGCTCCTGAAAGAATACCTACGGTTAAAAGGATAAATCCTAAACTAATAACACGATAACTCCAATGATCTAGTTGTTCAATCAATTGAGACCTGTAATAATTTTTAACCGAAAAAGGTGAAACGCTTTCTAAAAAAAAGCCTTTTTCGTTCATGTGTTGAATCTCACTGAAAAAAAGGAATTGCTTTAAAAAATATTTTTTTTTATCAAAAAACGTTATTATATTTTTTTGAAATAGAATGCTTAGAAGTGCTACTGATAATAATGATCCGCATAAAAGAGCTGCATAACCTAGGACCATCATACTTACGTGCATCATTAACCAATGGGATTGAAGAGCCGGTACTAATAGTGAAGATTGATGCATTTCCGTTAAAAGGCCTGAAGTAGCAAACCCTTGCGTGAAAATAGCACTTGGTGCAGTTATTGCACTTAAAAACCTTTTTTGTTTTTTTAAATATGGAATATTATGAATAATGTAAAAACTCCAGGAAAGAAAGATTAATGATTCATATAGATCACTTAATGGGAAATGTTTACAAAAAACCCAACGAGTAACTAATAATCCCATTATAGATAAAAAAGTAACTAACATGCCTTTTTCTAATGAATTATAGAGTCGTACTTTTTCATTGACTAATAAAGTTATCAAATGGAGTGTAATTACAACGGAAACCGTTGAAAAAGAAATATGAGTCAAAATATGTTCTAAAGTCGAAAATAGCATATAAAATTATAATTATATATAAAGAAATCCCTCAATTATAAATTATCAAATGAAAACCCGAACGAAAATTCCTTTCATTTTTTTTACATAGAACCCTTTTAATCTTTTGATACTTTAATTAAGATGCTATGCCGCCACTCGGACTCGAACCGAGATGCTATCGCACTGCTTCCTAAGAGCAGCGTGTCTACCAATTTCACCATAGCGGCTTATTTGAAATCATAATAACATTTTATTTTTTAATCGTCGAGATTAATTCAATACAGTAAAAAAAAAAAATTTTTGGGTAATTATAAATCTATTTTTTATCTTATTTCAAAATTAGTAAATAAGAAATACATAGATCCTTTGAATATGAATACAAAAAAATCAAATTTTTTGGATCATAATTTCATTACGGCACCAAGGGCTTTTTTGGTATTTTGATATCCAAAAAAATGAATTAAACAATAGATAGATTTTTTTCTTTAGTATATAGGTTATTTTTTGTTGCAACAAACCTATTTAATATTGAACTTAATATATCAAAATTTTAAAATTTGCTGCTGAAAAAAGAACTTCGCAGATAATCTTTATCTTCAAAAAAAAAAAAAAAGCCTTTTAGATTGATTGGAAAAGAACCCATATAAAGCAATTCCTAAAGTTAAGGTTTACCTTTTTTTTATTTATCTTTTGTTGTGACAAAATAAAAAGGTTGATGGGGAAAAAATCCCCATCTTAAAAATATAAAAATAGACTAAAAAAACGATGATGATTCAAAAAATTTTTTTTAAGGCCTTTCTTATGGTTGACATATCATAAGAAAAAAGCTAAACCTTTTTCTAAGCATTAATTAATAGACGCAAAATCTTTATATTATTATATTTTATTATATTAATTTAATTTTAAGTTTTACATAAAAAAATTTTTCAATTTAAAGAGTCAAAATGAAATTTTTTCAAAATTTATCATGCTAATTTGTTCTATATTTAGGCTCTTTTTTTTTTTTCAGATCCATTCTGATTATTCCAAGTTTTGAGTACTTATTTTTCGTACAAAAAAACTTTTAGAATTTCCGGTATAAAGGGATTTTGCTAACGAAAAAGCTTTTAATGCTGCCCAATACCCTTTTTTTTTCCAAATATTTTTACGAATACACTTTTTGGAAATAGAAGTACGCTTTTTTGGAACTGCCATTTTAAATTGAATTGATTCTTGATTGTTATAGTTGGATGTGAAAGACATCTATTATTCAAACAAATCTTTGTTTCTTATTTATTATCTATGTATTTATATTCTAGATGATAATCTCTTAAAAAATTATAAAAAAAAAAAATTTAAATAATAAATTATTCAATTAGTAGAAACAAACTCTTTTATGATGCATAGACTTTTATAAAAAATAAAAAAATGAATATGAAATTTAAAAGTAATTAAGATTTATAAATTAATTCAAATTAATGAAAAAAATTTCACCTTATATTATATCTCTATCTCTATTTTATTTTTGTTGTGTTATATTTAAATTTAATTTATATGTACATACTAAACCACGCCGATAAATTTAAAAACCTAATACTTATTTAATCTTAATTGCAAAACTTGACTTTAGTTTTTTGAAAACATATAAAGTATATATATACTTTAGGATGGAAAAAATTTTTTGAGTAAAACAAGTTGATAATTCTGAACAAATTTTAGATTATAGAAGAAACTAAGTCGTTTGTATCATTATTAATTTTCTTAAAGCTTTAGTTAAGTAAATCTTATGATTAAAGGTATTTCTTATCCTGTAATCTATATACGCATTATAAATGATTTAAATGTAAAAGAAAGTGTCATTTTTTTATCGTCCCTCTCAACTTAATCTATTAAAGGCAAGAACTGATGAATACTAAAAGATGCAACCTGAAATAAAAATTTTCTATTATGGAACATATATACCAATATGCATGTATCATATCCTTCATTCCACTTCCAATTCCTTTGTTAATAGGAGTCGGGCTTCTACTTTTTCCGACAACAACAAAAAAGCTTCGGCGTATATGGGCTTTTTCTAGTATTTTTTTGTTAACAATAGTTATGTTTTTTTCGATTGTGTTGTCGATTCACCAATTAAATAGTAATTCCTTTTATCAATATGTATGGTCTTGGACTATTAATAACAATTTTTCGTTCGAATTTGGCTACTTGCTCGATCCACTTACTTCTATTATGTCAGTCTTAATCACTACGGTTGCAATTTTGGTTCTTATTTATAGCGATAATTATATGTGTCATGACCAAGGATATTTAAGATTTTTTGCTTATATGAGTTTTTTCAATATGTCCATGTTAGGATTAGTTACTAGTTCAAATTTGATACAAATTTATATTTTTTGGGAATTAGTTGGAATGTCTTCGTATCTATTAATAGGTTTTTGGTTTACAAGACCTATTGCCGCGAATGCTTGTCAAAAAGCGTTTGTGACTAATCGTGTAGGGGATTTTGGTTTATTATTGGGAATTTTAGGTCTTTATTGGGTAACAGGCAGTTTCGATTTTCCTGATTTGTTTGAAATATTTAATAACTTAATTAAAAATAATGAGGTCAATCCTTTATTTTCTATTTTTTGCACTTTCTTTTTATTTTTTGGTGCAGTTGCAAAATCCTCCCAATTTCCCCTTCATGTGTGGTTACCCGATGCTATGGAGGGGCCTACTCCTATTTCAGCTCTCATACATGCTGCGACCATGGTCGCAGCGGGGATTTTTCTAGTCGCTCGACTTTTTCCTCTTTTCATAGTTATACCTTATATAATGTATGTAATAACTTTTATAGGTATAATAACTGTTTTTTTAGGGGCTACCTTAGCTCTTGCTCAAAAAGACATTAAGAGAAGTTTAGCTTATTCTACAATGTCTCAGTTGGGTTATATGATGTTAGCTCTAGGTATGGGTTCTTATCGAGCTGCTTTATTTCATTTGATTACTCATGCTTATTCAAAAGCATTATTGTTTTTAGGATCCGGATCTATTATTCATTCAATGCAAACGCTTGTTGGATATTCTCCAGATAAAAGTCAGAATATAGTTCTTATGGGGGGATTAACAAAACATGTTCCAATTACAAAAAATGCTTTTTTAATAGGTACCCTTTCTCTTTGTGGTATTCCGCCTTTTGCTTGTTTTTGGTCCAAAGATGAAATTCTTAATGATAGTTGGTTGTATTCACCAATTTTCGCAATAATAGCTTATTTCACAGCCGGATTAACTGCATTTTATATGTTTCGAATCTATTTGCTTACGTTTGATGGACATTTAAACCTTTATTGTAAAAATTACAGTGGAAAAAAAAGTAGTTCCCTCTATTTAATATCTCTATGGGGTAAAGAAAGATTTAAAACAAAAAATAAAAATTTATCTTTATTGACCTTATTAACAATGAATAATAATAATCGAGAAAGTTCTGCGGTTTTTATGAAAAAACCTTATCAAAATTCGGAAAATTCTTTGAAAATGATGCGTTATTTTATTACTATTACTGATTTTGATAAAAATAAAATTTCTGCATATCCTTCAGAATCGGACAATACTATGTTATTTCCTCTCATTATATTGATTCTGTTTACTTTCTTCATTGGATTTATAGGAATTCCATTAAATAAAGAAGGAATAGAATTGGATATATTAACTAAATGGTTAACTCCACCCGTAAATCTTTTACATTCAACTTCAAAAAATTCTGTTGATTTGTATGAATTTGTAATAAAAGCAATTTTTTCTGTTAGTATAGCTTATTGGGGAATATTTATAGCCTTTTTTTTCTATAAACCCATTTATTCATCGTTAAAAAATTTTAACTTAATAAATTCATTTGATAAAAGAGGTCCTAATAAAATTTTTGGGGATAAAATAAAAAATATTATATATAATTGGTCTTCTAACCGTGGTTATATCGATGCCTTTTATACAACTTTTTTTATTAAGGGGGTAAGAGGTTTGGCCGAGCTGGTATCTATTATTGATAGACGAATAATTGATGGAATTCCAAATGGGTTTGGTATTACAAGTTTTTTTTTCGCCGAAAGTTTCAAGTATATAGGAGGAGGTCGTATCTCCTCGTATCTTTTATTCCAATTGATTTTTTTATTAATTTCTTATTTATTTTTAGTCCTATGATTGCATCAACTAAAAATTTACAAAATTTTTCTTGATCTTCTGAACCAATTTGTACTTCTTCTGGAAGTAAAGAAATTCCTTTCAGATTGAATGTTGATTCCCCATAAAATTGACTCATTAACTGCATGAAATGCCTAATTTCTTTTGATATTGATTTTTTATTAAATGCATCTTTTTTCTGTTCAAATTCGTGGTAATTATAATCATTACTAAGAATACTATGAATCTTATTTATAAAAATTCCATCTATCCTATTTTTGACTGCAGTTTCATTTATAATAGAGGGTGAAAAGCTTTTTTTTATTATTCCACGATAGGATCCATTTAAGAAAGGATCATTTATTTTTGGCAAATATTCCTTTTTCGTTTTCTCATTGCATAATCGAGTTTTTTTATCGAGTCCATCTATATAAAAAAGTCCTTTGTCTAGAACTGCAATTCTATTAGCAAATTCATTGCTTAAGCTGTTTTTTTTTTGTTCATTGTTATAAATCCAATAATTGTATAGTTCATCGTATAAGAATTTTTCTGTTGTAGACAAAGAAATCTTTCTTTGTATCATTTCCCAGAAAATGGATAAACTGGGTGGATATGTAAAAGAAATTCTTTGTTTTCCATCATTTTTACATGTATAAAAAAAATATTGTGACATTTCCTTTCTTACCGCATTTTCAAATCGATTGTTTTTTATATATCGCGTTGGACGATTCCAACGTTTATAGTCGAAAAGCAGAGAAAGAAGGGGTTTTTCAAACCAGAAGAGGTTTTTCTTTTCTTCTTTAAGTATTTCTAACTTCGAAATATCTTGATTGCCAGAATAATAAGTTGGGCTGTTTTTATAGCATGCTTCTTTTAAGTGCAAGTTGAATTCATCCTTTGTTTTGTCCTTTCCATTCACTCGGATCTTTTCCGTTTCATCCATTTTGTCCGGATCCTCCTTTTCGTCCGAAAAAAGGGAAGGAGGAGGATCTTCTTCGGTGAATCCCTCTTCTTCCTGTTTAGTCTCCTTCGTTTCGGAAGTTTTTTCTATTTCTACATCTATTTCTTCCTCAATTTCTTTCCTTTCTGAGTTTTCTTTCAATTTCTTAGTAAAAATGGGTGACGGCATTCTGCCTAAATAGTATACACAGGTAATAAATAAGAGAATACTAAAGATTCGAGCCATAGAATTTTTCAATTCTGACACCAGATACTTATTAGATCGAATAAGTACATTAGATCTAATAGAATGATTTTGCTGTATCCAAACTAATACCAACCCAACCCATTTCATGAATAAAATGTGACCAATTAACCAACCAACAAAACTACTTGTTACAAAAAATATCTTGTTGTTGCATCGAAACATATAAATGTTTACTAATCTGGCTAACATTGAACTTGGTAAAATGAAATGGTTGAATAATTGAAAAATTAGATTATTCAGGAATACACATTGAATGCTGAGATTGCGCATTGAATTTCTGCTAGTAGATCCAAAAAAAAAAAAGTTTTTGTGATTGTTCCAGAAGAAATGAAACAAAAGGTAGGGTAGAGCTAGGACAGTTATTGTATGAGGTCTACCCAATGCTAGATGCAGAGGCGTATAATAGATCGATATGAACATCATGAGCTGTCCCATAATAAAACCAGTTGTTGCTGATACCTTCTTCTCGGTTCCTTCTTCTCCTTCTTCCATAACCTGAGCTCGGAGAAGGAAGAGATAAGAGGGCCCTATGGAGAATGTGGTCAGAAATCCATAATAAAGTCCGACCACAACGACCGA